CGATCGGAAAAGTGCATTGTTGGAACTGGGTTGGAATGCCAAGTGGCTCTAGATTCCGGGGTTCCCACTATAGCCGAAAATGAGGGAAAGATCCTTTATACCGATACTGACAAGATCATTTTATCGGACAATAGCGATACTTTAAGTATTCCATTACTTACATATCAACGTTCCAACAAAAATACTTGTATGCATCAAAAACCCCAAGTTGCGCGAGGGAAATGTATTAAAAAGGGACATATTTTAGCGGATGGCGCTGCTACAGTTGGCGGCGAACTCGCTTTGGGAAAAAATGTATTAGTAGCTTATATGCCATGGGAAGGTTACAATTTTGAGGATGCAGTACTCATTAACGAGCGTCTAGTATATGAGGATATTTATACTTCTTTTCACATACGTAAATATGAAATTCAGACTCATGTGACAAGCCACGGGCCTGAAAGAATCACTAATGAAATACCACATCTAGAAGCCTATTTACTCCGAAATTTAGATAAAAATGGAGTTGTGATGTTGGGGTCTTGGGTGGAGACGGGCGATATTTTAGTAGGTAAATTAACCCCTCAGATGGTGAAAGAATCATCGTATGCTCCGGAAGATAGATTATTACGAGCCATACTTGGCATTCAGCTATCCACTTCAAAGGAAACGTGTCTAAAACTACCTATAGGTGGTAGAGGTCGAGTTATTGATGTGAGATGGATCCAGAAAAGGGGGGGTTCTAGTTATAATCCAGAAACTATTTGTGTATATATTTCACAAAAACGTGAAATAAAAGTGGGTGATAAAGTAGCTGGACGGCATGGAAATAAGGGTATCGTTTCAAAAATTTTACCTAGACAAGATATGCCTTATTTGCAAGATGGAAGACCTGTTGATATGGTCTTCAACCCCTTAGGAGTACCTTCACGAATGAATGTAGGACAACTATTTGAATGTTCGCTCGGGTTAGCGGGGGAATTGCTAGATAGACATTATCGAATAGCACCTTTTGATGAGAGATATGAACAAGAGGCTTCAAGAAAACTAGTCTTTTCTGAATTATATGAAGCTAGTAAGCAAACAGCGAATCCATGGGTATTTGAACCCGAGTATCCGGGAAAAAGCAGAATTTTTGATGGAAGAACGGGGGATCCTTTTGAGCGACCTGTTATAATAGGAAAGCCTTATATCTTGAAATTAATTCATCAAGTTGAGGATAAAATACATGGACGTTGCAGTGGACATTATGCACTTGTTACACAACAACCCCTTCGAGGAAGGGCCAAGCAAGGGGGACAACGGGTAGGAGAAATGGAAGTTTGGGCTTTAGAGGGGTTTGGTGTTGCTCATATTTTACAAGAGATGCTTACTTATAAATCTGATCATATTATAGCTCGCCAAGAAGTACTTGGTACTACGATCATTGGGGGCCCAATACCTAAACCCGAAAATGCTCCCGAATCTTTTCGATTGCTCGTTCGAGAACTACGATCCTTGGCTCTGGAATTGAATCATTTCCTTGTATCTGAGAAGAACTTCCAGATTAATAGGAAGGACGCTTAATCGGAATGAATCAAAATTTTTCTTCTATGATCGATCGGTATAAACATCAACAACTTCGAATTGGATCAGTTTCTCCTGAACAAATAAGTGCTTGGGCCAAAAAAATCCTACCTAATGGAGAAATAATTGGAGAGGTGACAAAACCCTACACTTTTCATTACAAAACCAATAAACCTGAAAAAGATGGATTATTTTGTGAAAGAATTTTTGGTCCTACAAAAAGCGGGATTTGTGCTTGTGGAAATTATCGAGTAATCGGAAATGATCAAGAATACCCGCAATTTTGTGAACAATGCGGGGTCGAGTTTGGTGATTCTCGGATACGAAGATATCAAATGGGCTATATCAAACTGGCATGCCCCGTAACCCATGTGTGGTATTTGAAACGTCTTCCGAGTTATATCGCGAACCTTTTAGATAAGCCTCTTAAAGAATTAGAAGGCCTAGTATACTGCGATGTGTGATTTGATAAAAATTATGATTTTACAAATGCAGAACGAGAAACTGTCATCCCCATTCAATCGAATTAGGATGCCCCGGATTTGACATGTCTCTTGGTAGAAGTAACATGAAACTCAGAATTATGGGTGTGTTCAATACTCACAAGTAAAAAGGGGAATTGGTCTATGGTCAATTCAGTAACAAATAAATAGTTTTTTTTATAGTTATGCCTCGTGAAAAAAAAAAGACTTATTTCTTTAATGTGGAATTAACCATTTCTTTTATTTTTAAACGAAAAGGAATGAAATTATGTTTATATCCAAATAAAGAAATATGTCGTGGTTGCAGAAGTCGATCCATCGCAGATAGGCTTTAAGGACATCGTCACATAATCGTCGAGGCGAAGTAGAGACCTAAAAGATTGAATGGAATGATACATAGACAAGTAAATTCCTTATGAATTCTAAGGCACTCTCCTTTATTTAATTTATTACCTTAATTAAATAAGGGGATT